ATTCATGAAAGAGATTATCCTCTTCCCACAATTGTAAGTAGATGCGAGCTCTAGAAATCTTCTTTTTCGTAGTTGTAGAAGCGGTTTTTCTTGGAATCCTTTTTTCATTTTAAGGAATTCAATTAGTTAGTCGCCCAGTAACAAGTAAGAGTATTAAATTGTATTCGAAAAAAGAAAGAAAACCAAGAATGAAAAAACAAATGATCAAAATAGAAATACTTTTCTAACTTTATTCCGTAATGATTCAAAAAGAGTTTCCGTTTTTGAAGTTACACCAGTTCTTAGTCTTCCTTTCTAAGTTGAGTTGATCATTGACTCAAAAGTTGCTCAATCAATCCCTTGATTGCAAGCACAGGATGGGTCGATGTTGTAGATGATGAACCAATTTTTTTATATGCTTGTCACTTTCTCTTTTTTAGTATTGTCTATAATAATAGATGACTCAAAAACTTTCAATTGGTATTTTTGTTTCTCTCCTCTTTTGATTTGGCAAAAATTGAAACTTAGGTAAGTGCTTTTTTAGAAGTATATGTAGAAAAAGATCAGATTTCATTGAGCTCCTTCATGCCTACTCTAACTAGTTATTTCGGTTTTCTACTAGCGGCTTTAACTATAACCGCAGCTTTCTATATCGGGCTGAGCAAAATACGACTTATTTGAAATTCAGATTTGAACTGCGCAAAACTCAGAAAAAGAAATCTTTCTGCGAAATTCTGTGTACTCTAAAATTACTTACCGGGTCAATTGCCAATTCTTGGTCATTGAGATTGATGGTAATTCGGACTAATATTTAGGGAGAGATATTACCTCTTTTTTTCTCCTTTCAAACAACTTGAAATGATTGAAGTTTTTCTATTTGGAATCGTCTTAGGTCTAATTCCTATTACTTTGGCTGGATTATTTGTAACTGCCTATTTACAATATAGGCGCGGCGATCAGTTGGACCTTTGATTAATTAATATCACGTTTTTTGATTGACCTCCTTTTACTATCCGGGAGGTCAAATTCAAATTGCTGTTCAAGTTAGTGACGCTAGTTCAATCTAAGAAGAACGGACTCGCGCTCTGTAGGATTTGAACCTACGACATCGGGTTTTGGAGACCCACGTTCTACCGAACTGAACTAAGAGCGCTTTCTTATCAAAACAGATAAGACTGGAAAGAAAGGGGTTGGATTCTTTTTGTAAGTTCAATACATCATGGATAGACTATACATAGGATCATAAGAATGAAAAATTATATCTGTCCAATTTGACTGACTTGATTTCACCGAATCCCCCGTTACTGCTCAAGAGAGCAGTTATAGGTAGGGATGACAGGATTTGAACCTGTGACATTTTGTACCCAAAACAAACGCGCTACCAAGCTGCGCTACATCCCTCCAATTAGTCTCCAGTGTCATTGTAAAGAATTCCTATCTTGTTTTCCACATCGTTTTTTCGTCTATCGATTCTATATATATAGAATTAATCTGTCCATTTCGTCCTTTTGGTCTCATTTAACATATAATATGCATTAAGATTCATAAAAAATTTTTATCCATTTGAAAAATGGAACCGAATCTGTCGGAAAATTCAATGACTATTTTTGGGGAATACTCGAGACGAAAAGGACGTTTTTATCTTATCTTTTAAGAAAAATATGGAAATAGTTACGGGATCATTGTACATGTCAATTTGAATTCGAAATTCCGCGGACAATTCGAGTATAATTAAAAGTGGTCGTTAACTACCTATGCATCTGATCATATATGTATTATCATTATGTATTACAATAAAATGAAGGGGGTTTTCAATGCGAGATCTAAAAACATATCTTTCCGTGGCACCGGTACTAAGTGCGCTATGGTTTGCGTCTTTAGCAGGTCTATTGATAGAGATTAATCGTTTTTTCCCGGATGCGTTGACATTCCCCTTTTTTTCATTCTAGTTAGTGACGTGGAAAGGAATAAAGAAGATTAGAACTACGATGAAATATCGGTCACTAATCAAGTCTCCCCCTCTATTTTTCTTTTCTCTTTTCTCTATTTTTTCTGATTTTTAGAATAAGGGAGGAAAGAGAAAGAAGAAAAGTGGATTCAACCGAAGAGTATTATACAAGATACTTAAACGAAATCGTGTACTGTGCTTTGAAATATCGTTTCGAAATCTTTGGATCTTATTTGAAGATATTGTATTGATTGTAGCAAAATTTTTCATAATGTGAGTTCAAGTTAGCAACTTCTACTTTTTCTTTCTTCTTCATTTCGAATTGAAAGGAAAAGCGTTGAGTAAATAAAAAATCCAAAGGAGGTTCATGGCCAAGGGTAAGGATATCCGAATAACAGTTATTTTAGAATGTACTACTTGTGTTCGAAAGATTGTTAATAAGGCATCAAAAGGCATTTCCAGATATATGACTCAAAAGAATCGGCACAATACGCCTAATCGATTGGAATTGAGAAAATTCTGTCCATATTGTTACAAACATACGATTCATGGGGAGATAACGAAATAGCTCGAACCGAGCACTTACACCCTCCCCGTGAGAAGGAAAAATGCTATGCTAATTATCGCTAAGATAATTTGAATAGAAAGAAAATCCTATTGTTTTTATGTATTCTAATTCATTTTCTAGATCCAACCGAAATAGGATTTTCGGTTTAAAGAAATAAATTTAACAAACCATGGATAAATCCAAGCGACCTTTGCTTAAATCCAAGCGACCTTTGCTTAAATCCAAGCGATCTTTTCGTAGGCGTTTGCCCCCGCTCCAATCGGGGGATCGAATTGATTATAGAAACATGAGTTTAATTGGTCGATTTATTAGTGAGCAAGGAAAAATATTATCTAGACGAGTAAATAAATTGACCTTGAAACAACAACGATTAATGACTCTTGCTATAAAACAAGCTCGTATTTTATCTTCGTTACCTTTTATTACTAATGAGAAACAAGGTGAAAAAAACAAGTCGACCGCGCGAGTCCGAAAGAAATATAAGTCAGACAGAAAGAAATAGAAGGCGACCGTGAGAGACAAAAAAAATAGGCTTACTCTTTCGTCACTTGAATGAAAATTCACACCCGATTTCCCGGAGGTCATTCTCCGGGGAACTCCGTTTAAATTACTCCGGCAGATTCCTTCCAATTTACTTTTTTTATGATTTCATTGGAAATTATATAAAGACAGTTTTTATTTGCTATAGCTATTTGCGCAAGTATTTTACGATTAAGAAGCAACTGTCTCTTGTATAGATCATGGATGAATTTACTATAGTTATAATATACCCACCCGTCACGAATTTCTGAATTGATTCGAGTGATCCACAAACGACGAAAATTTCTTTTTTGCCCATTCCTATCCCGATGAGACGAAGCCAAAGCTCTTATGTCTTGTTGAGTCTTTAAAAGACCTCCCCAAAAGCTTGATATAAATGAACGTGCTTTTCTTCTCCGTCTCCGAGCTATATATCCCCGTCTAGTTCTGGTCATTGAATATGCATAAATCAAACTTTGTCGAATAACTAATTGATTTCCGTTCTTGCAGTTATTCTTTTTCCTCTCCCTAGTCTATTAATAACCCAATGAGTTTTTCCAATGTATAAACTCAAAATTCCAATGGCTTTGGCTACGATAACCTTCCCGACCACGATTTTTTATTTTTTCGAGACCTTTGTTTTATCTCACAATTTGAAATTGGATTCTACTAGGTATTAAAAAGATAATAAGAAATAGAAATTCTAAAGCAATAGTGGATTCCATCGTTTCTATGGTTACTTCTTAAACGGTGAGGTCTTCTCTATACACCGGAGCCTTTTTAATTAATGCTATTGGGAACTTGTATAGTTCACATTCTTTAGCTCTACCCATGAATTATCCAGTAACTAGGTCTTCACAACGAGATCTACCTATACAGTAACGGTATTTAATTATGAGGGTTAGCGGGATAGCTGACCTTGTTAGTCCGTTCTTGCAAGAGGATGGCCTAATCTTTGAAATTGAAACCAAGAGTTCCTCCGCTTAATGGATAAGCATTTGCTACCAATGGAGAATTCTTAAATTGAGGTGATTGAATTTACACCAAGGGAAACCATAAATTTCCTACACAATGAAAGGCATATGATCCATTTTCGTTTTTAGATAGTAAATAGAGTTCATTTTTTCGTTCCAGCCTATTCACCGGTACTGACCTTTGATACTGGAAACTTGTTCGCTTTCCTTTGTTCTAGCTCATGATCTGAACGAGTCGCACATACAACCTCGTACACGTTCCTCGACGTTGAGGGCATCTCTTAAGAGCGGGCGATTTTGTAACATTTCTGATTGGCTGTCTTGTCTTTCTAATAAGTTGTTTAATAGTTGGCATGTTGAATCATAGATATAGATATAATTGGATGGTTTAGATCCATCCTAACCGGATTAGTTCGAGTCAACTCGGTCGGTAGCGGTAATCTAAAATTAGGGATTTGCGCGAAATACAGGCTAGTATCATTTACGCCTGTCACCCCATTGAAGCCCTTCAAGCCCTTCAAACCCTATAGAATCAACAATTCCATAAGCTTTGGCTTCTTCTGGTGACAGAAAAGCATCTCTTTCCATGTCTTCGAAGACCATCCAGAAAGGTTTGTGTGATATTTGTACAAAAAAGTTTACGATCTCTTCACGTAGTTTTAGCACCAAATCTGTGTCCGTGATTACCTCTTCCATGTAGCCTTGAATAAAAGTACTAGTGGGTTGGTGGATCATTACCCTGATGATATAACAAAATCAAAAGTTTTTCTATTGCACATGATGAAGGGAAGATAAAATAAAGAGAAAAGAATAGCACGAAAAAAGATCGAATTGCACAACCGTACAGGCATCTTTCTATGCATTGCATACGGCTCTAGAATAAAATTGATCCTTACGCCCCCCCAACGAAAGAGAAAAATAGGATTGATTAGACCCCGCTCGGAAAATGATCAAATTACCACCCTTCCTTTCGTGGGAGTTAAAAACTACTATGATGGCTCCGTTGCTTTCTATATTTCTTTTTTGTCTATGATTACGCAATCCCAAAGTTGCTTTTTATTTGATTAAATAACCTAAGGAAAAAAGAATTTTTTTCACTAGTTCAGAACATAAATATTATTAAGAGATCTGCCGTGTGAAAAAAAGTTTGTGACGCTGAACTGCACTGCCGATAGATAAGAACACATCGTAAATACCTTTTATCTCATACTACTCTCTCGATAAAAAATCTAATGCTTTGAAAAAAACTTTTGTATATCGAATTCAAAGTGCCATGCTATTATTACTTTTTTAGTCATACTTCATATGTAGATTCATTTTTCATATGGCGAAGGCATAGTCGTCTTTTTTCTTTCAAATAAAACCTCATTGGCGCCAAGCGTTAGGGAATGCTATACGTTTAGTCTGTGAGCCTCCGGCCAGGATAAAAGCTGCCATTGAAGCAGCTACTCCCAGACAGAGTGTATGTACATCTGCTAGCACAAAATTTATCGTATTATGAACAGCTAGCCCATGCGTTACTCCTCCACCCGTAGAGTTTATAAATAAAAATTGCTCTTGGTTACAATCGTCGATATTCAGAAATATCATAAGACCGACAATGTTATTTGCCGTCTCGGGACTAAGGTCTTTGAATAAAAAAAGTGCTCTTTCTCGATAAAGTCGGTCGATTAGGTTAAAATTTTATTCCGTAGGAACCGTACAGGCGCCGTTTGGCGCATACGGTTCAAAAAAATTTGCAAAAAAATCAATGTGTATATTCCAATCCCCTTTCGGATTTCAGAGCATGCTCTTTACTGACTCCTAATTTTTCTTCGATTTTTCAATAAAGATGAGTTTTGATTCCTTTCCTTAGAAAAAAGAATTCATTAACCGGATCGAATTCACTTTTCATTGATGTATTCTTTCATCGCGATCCAATCCAAATCACGATGTCATTTTCTTGTTCCAAACTGGGCCTCTTTTCTCTTACTCTTTTTAGGTTTATACTCTACTCCGGGTAAAGATCTGCCCGCCTTCGATTTGCACATATAGGACAAATACTCCCCTTACCACTTCTTTTTTCTCAATCCGTAAAGTCCGGCAAATATTTGCGGTCTTTATACATATTACTCGATTGATTAAGAGAACAGTTTAAAATCACTTCTATTTCCAAAGAAGATTTTTTTAGAATAGAGGAATCCCTTTATAAGGAGTAATGGTAGATATATTACCAATTGGTTTTTTTAAACGAAGTCTGGATATTTCAATTTCTTAGTCCAACCGAGCCAGCCATAAATTATTTGAATTGATAATAGTAATTTGAATCCCCTTAAAAAAAGGATCTAATTGCACTTCACGCTCCAAATTTTGGATGATCCAATTCATCTTTTTTGGGCGAAATAGAGGATCTCTTGATCAGGAAGAGAAGGGGGAAAGCCCATATGACCCAATAGATCTGCCAAGTCGCACTATAAGTCAACCCAAATTGCTTCCTCGTCTTCGTCGTCAGGAATATCATAAGGTATTTTTGGCACACCAACGGGCATTAAATGAACGAAAAAATAAAAAAATACTGGACTTTAGATGTGAAAACGTAAGAAGGGTTTTATTGTTTTTATAATATTGTTCTTTATCAAAAATGCATAAAGAAAGACAGAATGAATAAGATCAATTCTTAGTAGGCCCCTGTAATCATGAACAAGGATGGTCACATTCGTTTATAGAAAAGGCATCAAGCGGCCCATTGCGTATTGGTACTTATCGAGTATAGAATAAATCTGGTTCTCTTTTTTCCTACGAACGGAATTGTTCCATTATTGCTAATAGAATCAAACAAATTATGAACCCTTGCTCTGAACTAATCGCCCTCTCCTCGGGGGACGTAACATCGGCAGAGTATAGTCGTGTCCAATGCAATAAAGTTGCGTAGTGTCTTTTTTCTTTGATAAAGGGGTATTTTCATGGGTTTGCCTTGGTATCGTGTTCATACTATCGTATTGAATGATCCCGGCCGGTTGCTTGCTGTTCATATAATGCATACAGCTCTGGTTGCTGGGTGGGCCGGTTCGATGGCTCTGTATGAATTAGCAGTTTTTGATCCTTCTGACCCCGTTCTGGATCCAATGTGGAGACAGGGTATGTTTGTCATACCCTTCATGACGCGTTTAGGAATAATCAATTCATGGGGTGGCTGGGGTATCACAGGAGGGACTATAACATCTCCGGGTATTTGGAGTTACGAAGGTGTCGCCGGAGCGCATATTGTGTTTTCGGGCTTGTGCTTTTTAGCAGCTATTTGGCATTGGGTGTATTGGGATCTAGAAATATTTACTGATGAACGTACAGGAAAACCTTCGTTGGATTTGCCCAAGATCTTTGGAATTCATTTATTTCTCGCGGGGGTGGCTTGCTTTGGTTTTGGTGCATTTCATGTAACAGGCTTGTATGGTCCGGGAATATGGGTGTCCGATCCTTATGGACTAACTGGAAAAGTACAACCGGTAAATCCAGCGTGGGGCGTGGAAGGTTTC